ACATCATATAACCCAATTGAGACATTGTAGAATAGGCTAAACCTCTCTTAATGTCTTTTTGGGCAAGAGCTAAAGTAGCTCCTAATAACACAGTTATTATTGCTATGAACGAGATTAAATTCATTATGGAAGGTATAACTATGAAAAGAGGAAGAAGCCGAGCGACAAGAAAAATTCCTGCCGCTACCATAGTAGCAGCGTGTATAAGAGCGGAAATCGGAGTAGGCCCTTCCATAGCATCGGGCAACCATACATGAAGGGGAAATTGTGCCGATTTAGCAACGGCACCAGCAAATACCAGACCAGCACACAAAGTAACAAATAAAAAATTGACCTCGTTATTAGAAATTAAGTCATTGAATATTTTGAATAAATCCTGAAATTCGAAACTACCCGTTATCCAATAAAAACCTAAAATTCCTACTAATAAACCAAAATCCCCTACACGATTGGTTACAAAAGCTTTTTGGCAAGCATTTGCTGCAAGAGGCCGTGTGAACCAAAATCCTATTAATAAATAGGAACACATTCCGACCAATTCCCAAAAAATATAAATTTGTATCAAATTTGAACTAGTAACTAACCCTAACATGGAAGTACTGAAAAAACTCATATAAGCAAAAAATCTCAAATATCCTTGATCATGAGCCATATAATTATCACTATAAATAAGAACCAAAATTCCAACAGTAGTGATTAACATTGACATAATAGAAGTAAGTGGATCTATCAAATATCCCAATTCTAAAGAAAAATCGTTAGTAATGATCCAAGACCATACATATTGATAGCTAGAATTGCTATTTATTTGCTGAATAGACAGATTCATTGAAAAAATCATGACTATACTTAACAATAAAACACTATGAAAAAACCATATGCGACGAAAATTTTTTGTTGCCGTCGGAAAAAGAAGAAGGCCCAACCCTATTAATATAGGAACGGGAAGTGGGATGAAGGGTATGAGCCACCCGTATTGATATGTCTGTTGCATAAAAAGCTTTTTGAATTTCCTAATTTATTGTTTCTGATTGACTGGATCTTATCTCTTTGAAAGGAGTCAAAAAAGGTCAAGATATTAACAAAATTAACCGCATTTAAATAGAAATTTATAGGCCTTTCCCCTTTATACTTAACTTATACTTATTTACTTATTCGTAACTTTATTTTTTTTTTTTTTTTTTATTATTAATATTAATTAGAAATACTTCATTATAAATACTTCAAGTCTTCAATTCAAATCAAGAAGTTAGATTTGAGAAAATGATCTAAATGATAGAAAACAGGACAGGTCCTTATTTTTTTTTTTTTTTCTAAATGTGATTTTCATATATCTTCTCCCCTAGCTTTCTTTTTTTCTGAAAAGAATTCCAGAATAAGAATAAATAGAATAAAAAAAAAAGAAAGATTTGGTTTGAACAATAGATGTCTTTCACATCCAACTAAAACAATAAATAATCTTTTTTTTTTAATGGCCGTTCCAAAAAAACGTATTTCTACATCAAAAAGGCGTATTCGAAAAAATATTTGGAAAAGGAAGGGATATTGGATAGCATTAAAAGCTTTTTCGTTAGGGAAATCCCTTTCTACGGGAAATTCAAAAAGTTTTTTTGTGCAACAAAAAAATTAACAAATTAAGTATAAAAAATATGAAATAGCACTCAACTCCCTCTTATATATATATCTATTAGTATAATCTATTAGTATATTAGTATATATATAATATAAGTATATATATAATATATTAATATAATATATTAATATATATTTTAATATATTTTATATTTTTTTTTTAATATATTTTTTTATATTTTATATATTATATATATTTAGATATATATTTTAATTTATATATATATTATATATATATTTTATATATATTTTAATTTAATTTTAAAGTTTAATTTATTTTAAAATTAAAAACAATTAACTTTTTACTGAATTCTAAAAATATACAAGTTTCCTTGTTTTTGTTAACAAACACATAAATAAAAGATAAAAGAGGTTTTATCCTTCTTTTTTTTTTAGTAGATTTTCTCATTTATTTACAAGATGGGGAGGTTTTTTTTTCCCATCGAACTATTTGTGAACTATTTTTTTGGTAGAGTTACGATAAAAAATGTGGGTATTTAGTGAAAGTAATAGATTCTATTTAAGCATACTTAACCTTTTTTTATATATTTCTTTTCTATGAATTACTATTTACTATTACTATATTACTTATTTACTATTACTATATTACTTACTATTACTATATTACTATTTAACTATTTACTATTATTCTATATTCTATATATATATATTATTCTATAGAATTTCTATAGAATATAGAATATAGAATGGTAAGTTTCTTAAATTCAAAAAATGAGAAAAAAATGAGAAAAAACGGTTCATTAAAAAACGAAAACAAAAACTTTTTAGGGTCGAACCTTCTCTGTCTAGTTACAAAAGTTCAATTCTAAGAGAACAGAAAATATAACAAAAAACTCAAGAGGCTAAGACTTTAAACCGAACTTTATAATCCCTATTTTTTATGTTATTTATAATTTTTTTTTATTACTATTTATTATTAATTTGAATTTTTTCTAAAAAAAATTGTACTAAATTGGCTTCTTCAGTCTCGACGATTCTTGATTCATAAGCTATTATAAGTTCAAGACAAGCCGCTATGGTGAAATTGGTAGACACGCTGCTCTTAGGAAGCAGTGCTAGAGCATCTCGGTTCGAGTCCGAGTGGCGGCATGTCATCTTCTAAAAAAGAGAAATAGATCCTATAATCAATTCAATTCCCAAATTCCATTTAAAAGACTCCTCTTTCTTTTTATGATATTTTCAACCTTAGAACATATATTAACTCATATTTCCCTTTCTATTGTTTCAATCGTAATTCTAATTCGTTTATTAACCCTTTTTTGGGTAGATGAAATCGTACAACTCTATGATTCATCCGAAAAGGGTCTGATAGTTAGTTTTTCCTGTATAACAGGATTATTGGTTACACGTTGGATTTATTCGGGTCATTTTCCACTAAGTGATTTATATGAATCATTAATCTTCCTTTCGTGGTGTTTTTCCCTTATTCATATAGTTCCATATTTCCAAAAAAAGAAAAATTTATTAAGCGCAATAACCGGCTCAGGTGCTATTTTTAGCCAGGGCTTTGCTACTTCTGGACTTTTAACTCAAATACACCAATCTTCAATATTAGTACCCGCTCTTCAATCCGAGTGGTTATTAATGCACGTAACTATGATGATATTGGGCTATGCGTTCCTTTTATGTGGATCATTATTATCAGTAGCACTTGTAGTCATTACATTTCGAAAAACGAGAAAGATTCTTTCTAAAACAAAAAGTATTCTAGTAAAAGAGTCGTTTTTAGTTGGTGAAATTGAAAACATGAATAAAAGAAGCAATCTTTTACAAACTACTTCTTTTTTTTCGGGTAAGAATTATTACAGATCTCAATTAGTTCAACAATTGGATTATTGGAGTTATCGTATTATTAGTCTAGGATTTTTTTTTTTAACCATAGGCATTCTGTCAGGAGCAGTATGGGCTAATGAAGCTTGGGGATCCTATTGGAATTGGGATCCAAAAGAAACTTGGGCATTTATTACTTGGATCATATTCGCGATTTATTTACATACTCGAACAAATATAAACCCGCAAGGTGCAAATTCGGCGATTGTAGCGTCTATAGGCTTTCTTCTAATTTGGATATGCTATTTTGGAGTTAATCTATTAGGATTAGGACTACATAGTTATGGTTCGTTTACATTAACATCTAATTGAATTCACGAAAGTATCTTACGAACACAACACATTCACATTATAGTACACATAAAAAAATTTTACGTACATGGGCACGAACCATGCGAATCAATACAATATTTGATTCGCATGGTTCGTGCCTATTCAAATTCTTTTGTTTTTTTTTTTTATAAATTTTAGAAATTTGCGAGAAGGAAAAGTTAGCTTTTTTCAGTCTACAACTTTAACTTTTTCATTGTAAAGTGAAAGGTTTTAAAATCATGAATAGAAAAAAACTATTTATAAAAAAAATTAGATAGTAGAACTTCAACCTTGTCAACCGATAGTGAAAGAACGAGATCGGGGTACATACCAATACCCAGTACGGGTAAAAAGAGGGAAATCGAAAGAAATAACTCTCGGGGTCCAGAATCAAAAAAATAAGAGTTTGGGACGTTAAAAAGCTTATATCCATAAAACATCTGACGTGACATAGATAATGAATAAATAGGAGTTAATATCATTCCAATTGCCATTACAAAAGTAATTAGTATTTTTGGGATTAAAAAAAAAGTTTGACTCGTAATTATTCCAAAAAATACTATCAATTCAGCAACAAAGCCACTCATACCCGGTAATGCAAGGGAAGCCATCGCAAAGCTACTAAACATGGTGAATATTTTTGGCATTGTGATAGCTATTCCGCCCATTTCATCAAGATAAAGAAGGCGTGTTCTATCATAAGTTGTTCCTGCCAAGAAAAAAAGTGCAGCACCAATAAAGCCATGAGAGATTATTTGTAAAAGAGCTCCGTTGAGTCCTGTATCTGTTATAGAACCAATTCCGATAATTAGGAAACCCATATGAGATACAGAAGAATACGCTATTCTTTTTTTTAAATTACGTTGGCCAAGAGATGTTGAAGCTGCATAAATTATTTGCATTGCGCCTACTATCACTAACCAAGGGGAAAATAGATAATGGGCATGAGATAATAATTCTATATTGATACGAGCCAGTCCATACGCTCCCATTTTTAATAAGATTCCAGCTAGAAGCATACACGTACTGTAATGTGCTTCTCCGTGGGTATCTGGTAACCACGTATGTAGGGGTATAATCGGCGATTTGACAGCAAAAGCAATCAAAAATCCAATATAAAATATTATTTCTAAGACCACAGGATACGACTGATTAGCTAATGTTTCAAAATTTAATGTTGGTTGATTAGAACCATATAAACCTATACCCAGCACTCCCATTAGGAGAAAAATGGATCCCCCTGCTGTGTACAAAATAAATTTTGTAGCCGAGTACAGGCGTTTCTTTCCTCCCCACATGGATAGAAGTAAATAAACGGGAATTAATTCTAACTCCCACATGAGAAAAAAAAGTAAAAGGTTGTGAGAAGAAAATAATCCTATTTGACCGCTGTACATTGCTAACATCAGGAAATGAAATAATCTAGAATCTCGAGTAACAGGCCAAGCCGATAAAGTAGCTAAGGTGGTGATGAATCCCGTTAGTAAAATAGGTGCTATAGAAAGTCCATCTATTCCCAATCTCCAATGGAAATCAAAAAGGGGGATCCATTTATAATCCTCCAATAGTTGGATTAATGGGTCGGCCGGTTGGAAATGATAACAGAATGTATACACCGTTAGAAGGAGTTCTAAAATACAGATACAGATAGTATACCAGCGAACGACCCTATTTCCCCTATGGGGGAGAAAGAAAATTAAGGAACCCGCTGCTATTGGAAAAACTACAATTATTGTTAACCAAGGAAAAAAATTCGTGGTAAAGACAAGATGCGCTTGGACCAGAAAGACCCGTGCTCAAAACTAAAAATATCTTGAGCACGAGTCTTGTCGGTAAAAAAAATGGATTCAAGTAGAGTTTATTGGAACGTATTAATAAGCTAGACCCATACTGCGAGTTGTTTCAGCCCCTAAATAAACCCGAACACTCAAGAAATCCGTTGGACAGGCGGATTCGCATCTTTTACAACCAACGCAGTCTTCCGTTCTTGGAGCCGAAGCAATTTGTTTAGCTTTACATCCGTCCCAAGGTATCATTTCTAATACATCGGTCGGGCAGGCTCGGACACATTGAGTACATCCTATACATGTATCATAAATCTTTACTGAATGTGACATTGGATCTATACATTTTTAAACGTTATATCGACCTAGTAAGCTTCTAAACAAATGTTATATTTAGGTACCAGGTAAATCAACAAGTTATCAGAATTTTGCTAATGAATTTACTTCTGGACTGCTTTATTACTTTATTATAAAAGATATAAAAGAAAGGACCAAAATACTTTGATTTCTTATGTTTATCTTTCCTTTGCGGAGTTAAATTTTCATTTCTTTAAGAAGATTCGAATTCTTATAATTATAATTAATACTACTTATTCAATAAATTTGATTGGTTAATACGAGTTGATTTTCGATTACGATAAATTGATGAAACAATAGCCAGCCCTATGGCTGCTTCAGCGGCTGCAATGGCTATAAGAAAAATTGAGAAAATATCTCCCTTTAATTGACGATTATCAAAAAAATCAGAAAATGTTACAAAATTTATATTAACTGCATTCAATATAAGTTCAAGACACATAAGGGCTCTAACCATATTTCGACTTGTGATCAATCCATAGATACCCATAGAAAATAAATAGGCACTCAAAACAAGTACATGTTCGAGCATCATTAATCAACTCCTTAGCAATCTGATTCATTTCAATCTAAATAATAATTCAATTGATTTGATTGAACCACATATAAGAAGCATCGAATATTTTAATTTTAATTGCTGATTTTTTATTGACGAGCTACAGCAATTGCACCTATTAAAGCAACTAAAAGAATTATTGAAATGAGTTCAAATGGAAGAAAAAAATCTGTTGATAAATGAATTCCAATTTGTTGGCTATTGCTTATCAAATCTTGTTCTAGAACCTGGTTTGATCTTGTAGTCCAAATAATCCCATACCATGACGTATCTGTAATAGTAGTAATTAGTGAAATAAAAAGACTTGTACAAACCACCGAAGTAAACCCATCCCCAACAGTCCAGAGGCGAGAATCTTTGTAATATTCTGAATCACCCATGAACATCACAGCAAACAGAATTAAAACATTTACAGCCCCTACGTAAATGAGTAGTTGCGCGGCAGCTACAAAATAAGAACTCAATAGAATATAGAATAAGGATATACAAACAAGAACCAATCCTAATGAAAAGGCAGAATAAATAGGATTGGTAAGTAATACTACTCCTAGACCTCCTAAGATCAGACCCGATCCCAGAAAGACTAAAAAAAAATCATGGATTGGCCCGGGTAAATCCATAAAAAAAATCGAAATATTTCATGATATTATTGACCTGACCAGGAAAAAAGAAGTAACTTAATTTTTTTATGTTTCTGATATTTCTTAACTTAAACTTAATTAAATAAATGAAATTAAAGAAATGAAAATTGAACAGGTGTGGGGGGGTTGATATATATGATATATATAGTGTTATTAGCCCCAATCATTCAATATCTGGAAAAAAGTAAAAAAAAATATAAAAATATATATATAAATATATAAAATATGAAATATTACTCTAATCTCTAATATAAAAATTAATATAAATATCAAAATACATTTTCAATCAAAATTCAATGAATAGATCCAACCTAAATTCAACCTAAACCTTGATTTCTTTTATTTAAAATTTATTTTTTTAATATTAATTAATGATTAAATATGATTAAATATTAAAATATTATTAATTAATTTTAACTATTTTTTTTTTATAATTACCAATTCAATTTTGAAATTGAATTCAAAAAAATGAATTTCAAAATTGAATTGGTAATTTGTGTTAATTGTAGATTTTTTTGAATTGATAGGGTTAAGTTTACCTATTTTAATTTGATTTATATTGGAGTCGAATTCGAAATTGTGCGAATTGTGTAATCATCAATTACTGATGTTGGTAACCGACCCAAAGCTATTTGATTATAATTCAATTCGTGCCGATCATAACTCGAAAGTTCATATTCTTCAGTCATTGATAAACAATTTGTTGGACAATACTCAACGCAATTACCACAAAATATACAGATTCCAAAATCAATACTGTAATTAAACAATCGTTTCTTTCGAATATCACTTTCCAATTTCCAATCGACAACTGGTAGATCCATAGGACATACACGAACGCATACTTCACAAGCAATGCATTTATCGAATTCAAAGTGAATTCGACCCCGGAAACGTTCCGACGTGATTAGTTTTTCGTAGGGATATTGAATCGTTATAGGTAAACGATTTGCGTGAGACAGGGTAATTGCGAAACCTTGACCGATGTATCTGGCAGCTCGTATTGTTTGTTGACCATAATTTGCGAATTCAGTTAACATAGGGAACATATCGTGAATGTGTATAAAGAATAAAAAAGTAGACTTGTTTCCTTCTCTTGTTTGAGATAAGTGGTGAATATAGAATATTGTAATTGTTTGCAGTGATTGTTTACAGTGAAAGAAGTTGGGACGAAGTTGTTAATAATAGATTACCTAGAGAAATGGGTAAAAGAAATTTCCAGCCAAGATTTAAAAGTTGGTCTATTCTCAACCTTGGTAAAGTCCATCTTGTTGCAATAGCAATGAACAAGAACAAATAAGTTTTAGCTAATGTAATAAAGATGCTGATTATTGTTCCAAAAACTTTACCTACTTTATTTATATTTATGTCAAAATTTTTAGGAAGGAATAGGTATGGAATAGAAAGATTCCAACCTCCTAAGTAAAGAACTGTTACAAATAACGAAGAAACTAGTAGATTCAGATATGAAGCAACGTAAAATAAACCAAATTTTATACCTGAATATTCGGTTTGATAACCTGCTACTAATTCTTCTTCTGCTTCTGGTAAATCAAAAGGTAATCTCTCACATTCAGCTAGAGAAGAAATTAGAAAAATGAGAAACCCTATGGGTTGACGCCACAAATTCCACCCCCAAAAACCGTATTTTGACTGCGCTTCCACTATATCAACTGTACTTGAACTGTTAGATAATCATAGTCGATTAGAACATCGCACTTCTTACCGCTATTACAGAACCGTACGTGAGATTTTCATCTCATACGGCTCCTCAAGGGTCACAACTAAATCTAAGGACGTTTAATTATTATGTATCTTTATCTTGATATTTTTTTGTAGGATAGAGTCAAAACTTATACCAGGTTCCCCAAATTAGACCAACGGAATTCTGTTTGCTATATTTTTTTTATTTAATATATATATATCTTAAATAAAGATAAAGGTGCTTCTGAATTAATCTCATCTTTTCATTTTAGAAATGTAATTTGTGTTTGTTAATCAATAACTTAATCCTTGAATAAAAACCTTTTTGTAACGACATCATACAGGGATTTCAACCTTTTTTTTTCAATTACGAAAAAGAATTCGACATTCCATTAATTTATGAATCATGCCAAGAGTTCTCTCTTTCTAATTAACTTTCTAACTAATGAAAAGATAGAAGAAAAGGATTTTTTTAATTATTTTTTTATTATTATATTTTATATTTTTTTTCGTTATTATTTTAGTCTTATTCTATTCTATTTTATTTCGTTCCTATTCTTCTTTCTCATACTCATAAAAGGGGTTTTACTCAAAATAAAAGATTACTTCGTTCTTGATAGTTATTTACTTACTCGGTGGATAGGAGCATACTCTAGATCGGAATCGTGGGTAGTACTTCTTGATCATTTCTACTAACTTAAAGTCCCAATTCGAATTCCGTTTATGTTTTATGTGCAGAAATATTCTCTTAATTTATTTAGAGAATATCCATTACTAATCCTTTGTGTATTTTGGTCTTTCTAACCATCCACTCAATTTTGTTCAACCTTCCATTTAAACCCGCTTCAAGTGATGATAACTAAGCAACCAATCTTGGGGCAAATGGCCTCTACTCTACTGCTTTTATTGAGTTTTAATTAATAAAAAATTCTTGTACATAGGAAAATGAGACTTAATCTTTTTACTGCAAATTTGCAAGCCGTTTTCTTGCACTCATATAACTATCTGCTTTAGTTCATCAACCAAAACCAAAATGATGCCTAAAAAAGATGAAAAAAATCATTTAACCTTAACCCTCTTCTCAGAGATTAGAAAGATCTCAGAGATTAGAAAGAAAAAAAGTAGGAACTATTTTGTATTTCACCTAATTAGACGACACCGAATCACACGTAGAGATATTGATAATACACATAAAGTTAATGGTATTTCATAACTAATTGATTGAGCAGCAGCGCGTAAACCACCTAAAAAGGAATATTTATTATTTGATCCATATCCCGACATAAGAAGTCCAATGGGAGCAATACTTGAAATAGCGATCCATAAAAAAACACCAATACCAAGATCGGCTAGAATAAGGTGGTATCCAAAAGGAATTACTGAATAACTTAGTAAAATCGATACCACTGCGACGGATGGGCCGATACTAAATAAACGACCATCTCCTCTAGATGGAAGAAGATTCTCTTTGAAAAGTAGTTTTATACCATCTGCTAGAGCTTGAAGAATTCCTAAGGGACCGGCGTATTCGGGTCCAATACGTTGTTGTATCCCTGCAGATATTTCTCTTTCTAACCAAACAATTACGAGTACACCTATTGTGATTCCTAATACAAGAGTAAAAATCGGGACAAGTAGCCATATAATCCCATAGACCTCTTTTAAGGATTCTAATCTGGAAAACGAATTGATAGCTTGTATTTCGCTTGTATCCATTATCATTTTTAACGATCAACTTCTCCCATAATGATATCTATGCTACCTAATATTGTCATAATATCAGCCAATTTCATTCTTTTAACTAACTGAGGAAGAATTTGCAAATTGATAAAACCTGGCGGGCGAATTTTGCATCTCCAAGGAAAAACACTCAGATCACCTATCAAAAAAATTCCTAATTCTCCCTTCGGGGCTTCAACTCTCACATAAAGTTCTTGTTTCGCCAATTCAAAGGTTGGAGAAGGTTTTTTACTAATAAATCGGTATTCAAAAGCATTCCATTCGGAATCTTTTATTCTATCAAAACGTCGTATTTCTAAATTCTCGTAGGGCCCCCCTGGAATTCCTTCCAGAGCCTGTTGTATAATTTTTATGGATTCTGTCATTTCACCGATTCGTACTAAATAACGAGCTAACGAATCTCCTTCTTTTTGCCATTGAACTTCCCAATCAAATTCATCATAACACTCATAATGATCCACTTTACGAAGGTCCCATTGGATTCCGGACGCCCGTAGCATTGGGCCTGATAAACCCCAATTTAGTGCTTCTTCTCCGCGAATAACGCCCACGCCTTCAACCCGTTCTAAAAAAATAGGATTCCGTGTAATAAACTTTTTATATTCAGCAACTCCCGTTAAAAAGTAATCACAAAAATCCAAACATTTTTCTATCCAGCCATAAGGTAGATCAGCAGCTATTCCTCCGATACGAAAATAATTATGCATCATTCGCATACCAGTAGCTGCTTCGAATAAGTCATATATCAATTCCCTTTCTCGAAAAATATAGAAGAAGGGGGTCTGTGCACCAATATCTGCCATAAAAGGGCCAAGCCATAACAAATGGGACGCTATACGACTCAACTCCAACATAATGACTCTGATATAACTAGCCCTTTTAGGTACTTGAATATTTCCTAATAGTTCGGGCCCATTTACAGTTATTGCTTCTGTGAACATAGTAGCTAAATAATCCCAACGCGTTACATAGGGCAAATATTGGGTAATTGTTCGATTTTCCGCAATTTTCTCCATCCCCCTGTGTAAATAACCTAATATAGGCTCACAGTCAATAACATCTTCACCATCTAGAGTAAGGATGAGTCGAAGAACACCATGCATTGATGGGTGGTGAGGCCCCATATTGACTACCATAAGGTCTTTTCTTGTAGCTGGTACAGTCATAAGTTTTTTAGCCATTAATTTTTCCATGAATTGCTGAAAGTGAAAAGAAGTTTATCCAAATACCAAAATACCAAAGAAAAAAAAAAAGTAAAGACTACTTAAAAAGATTCTTCCAATTAACGAGTTTTTGCCTCCCGAATACTCAACTGACCAATTAATTCTTTATAACGTGCTCTATTTTTTTTTGCCAAATAAGCCAACAACCGTTGACGTTTTCCTAAAATTTTTCGCAAACCTCTCTGGGATAAATAGTCTTTTTTGTGCACTTCCAAATGTGAAGTAAGTCTCCGTATCTTATTTGTAAAACGGAATACTTGAAATTCAACGGATCCCCTTCTTTCTTTTGAGTTTGCAGAAATAACCGAAATCAATGCACTTTTTATCATAAAAGATTTTCCCTCTTCCACTTTTAGAGATTTTAGAGATATGGATTTTACCGATGAGTAAGAAAAATGTTAGTAATTTTAATGTGTTATATACAATTGTGTTATTGTTATATACAATAATCTGCATTTTTTTCTGAACTCCTAATTTTATCAACTAATATTAATCCACCCAGGGTCATATTAATCCATCCGGGTTTCATTTTAATTTAAGAAAAAAAGAAGGAAGGGGGTTCATTTTTGCATGTCATAATTTAGGCCTAAAATGAAGAAGATTCTGTTAATGGATTTGTAGGCCTAATTGATACCTCAGGGGTTTTAGTATATATTAGAGTATATATTAGAATGGCATGGAAGGTAGGGCGTGTCAATCTCTTTACGTTTGTATACCTCGTAGGGTATAGCATAGATAGGAAAAATCGACTATCAGCGACTTTTCAACCGCGGATACAGATGTATCCTTAACATACTGAAACGACTGCCGTTATTTGTATCAAACCAATAGCGATTCATACAAGCTAAATCTTCTAATCGATAATTAGGCCAAAGAAAGGATTTTAATTTCATTAATTCATTCTTATCTTTATTAAGGTTAAGAGGGTTCACTTTATCCAAATCCAAGGATTTGCTGCAATTGTTCTCAGTCAAAAATATTCGATTTTTATTGCAAGTCTTTGAATTGCAAGTCTTTGAATTGAAAGAAATTAGAATTCTGAACTCTCTACGACGTCTAGGCGATAAAATGGTTTCGGGACCAAGTAACTCAAAACCATTCTTACCAACATCGGGTTGTTTTCTATATCCTTGATTAAATTGGTGCTTAATCTTATGAACCGACGAAATAACTAAGGTTTGATACATAATAAATTGTCCATCTTTTTTTACAGACAGGCGTGTGGGTTCGACAATAAGGATTCCCCTTTTGATCAATTCTATAAGCTTTAAATTTTCCCGAATCGGTGTTATATCCAAACTCAGTTCGCTTCTTTGAATCGAGGATATAGTAACTTCTCGTGGATTTTTCAGTCTAAGCAGGAAACAATATATGTTTATATTATTTATCATTCTTTCATTCAAAGTACCAAGCCATCTCAATTGAAAAACTAAAAAGGGTTTTAGGAGTAAATCTAGTTCTACTTCTGTAGTACTTTTCTTTCTCTTTTGCTTTACTCCTTGGAAAAGATCTTCAATATCTTTTTGATCTTTTGTTGAAGGAACAGATTCAGCATTCCCTTGTTTTTGTACATTTGATCTAAGATCTCTTTTGCTTCCAACCGATTCTTTTTCTTTTTTATTTCTATTTTGATTCTTTATTTTTTGATTTGAAACCGATTGCCCTTTTTGTTTTTGGTTTTCTTCGCTGTTTTTCTTTTCACTAAGAGCATTTTCTTTTAGATTCAAATTTAAAAGAAGGGTTTTACTTCGTATAACCCACGGTTTTGTTTTATATAGATTATAAGGTAGGACAAATTCTGGGAAGAACCAAAGTCCCAGGGTTGAGATGCCACGATTTAGTATTTTTTCATTCATTCCCATCCAATCGAAAAAATCTTTTTGGGTTTTTGGCAAATTGGTTTGGAGCTTTTGTGGAATTGTAAGATACACAAGGTTTTTTTTATTAATTTTTTCAAAAAATTTATAATTGTTAGTATCAATCTGAGTATTTTGATTTCTCCCAATATCGATTTTGATGCAGGACTCAATCGTAAGTTGGCGTCTAAGATCAAAATTTAGAAATTTCCAATCATAATATTTTCTATCGGGATTCTTTTGTATATAGCTAATATTGACATAAGTATTATTATTATAATTAATAGGGAGACTTCTCCATATATATATATCAGAAAAATTATCTGTATGTGTGTTGTATTTATAACAAATATCTTCGTTCTTTTTTAATTGGACTTGCCAGCTTGATTTAGAAATAGACGAGTCCCTCGTATTTTCATAATTTAAATGAATAGATTTATATGATAAAAGACCATATCTAGAGTTTTTTTGAAAATTGTCTTTTTGATTCACTAAGAAATATACTTCAGAATTACTAGAATTCACCCCCTTTTTGGACTGAACTTTGGCATATGAATCCCGCTTGCAATTTTTCTTTTTATGACGTATATTCACTCTATTTCTCCAATTTTGTGGTATTAATCCAGACGATTTAATATGAGATAAATTGTATTGATAATGTCCCCTTAACCTTAACCAGTTTTTCCATTCATTCATTTCAGAATTCGGGAATTTCTTATGACTTAATTTATAATTAAGTATTCCTTGTGTTTCAAAGGAATCTTTTATTTCCGCCTTAATCAAAAAAGACATTCCATCATATTGAAAAAAAGATCTTAATTTATTACTAACTTGGGTTTGTGATAGTTTATAAAATACATATGCTTGTGACAAATCGGATAAGTCACAAAAACTATCTAAATTTTTCCTATTTCTAAGACTATTAATTTCTTTTTTTTTTAGAGTTGAAATTGAAATAAAGTGAATTATATTTTTATTTTTTCTATTAAGCCTTTCTTGATTTGTTTCATTAATGGGCTTATCCGGCATTTTTTTTATGGATTCAAAAAGAAAATGTAGATTGAGTCTGAGAATATTAATAATAGCTAAAAATATATCTATGTATTTTTTTTTAAGGAAAATCTTTATAAAACAATCTAATTGAGAGATTAATCGGACATTTCTTCTTTTTAAAAGTTGCCAAATACTTGTTGTCGACTCGAATCTTTTAGTATTATACTCGTTTTCGGTAGGATTAATATATACGCCGGCTGTTTTTTTTTTTGTTTTTGTAATAGTTTCTATTTGATTTCGAATTGTGCTTGTTCTACTTGTTAGATACTTCTTTTTTGTCAGTGCATAATT